GCGATTTGGAATGAACCAAAATACTTGTTTGTTTTGTTACGGCAATAACACTTAGTAATAGTAAGAAAACCCGATGGGTTGGATTTCACTACAAGAAAAAGGTTTGTTTTACAGCAAACCCACATTACACAATGAAACATACCACAGAGTGGTATAATAGACGGAATCGTAAATTATCTAATCTACATAAGAAAGATACTTCTAATAGAAAGAATTAGACATTATCGAATGATTTGACAGACCAAATCCCAAAACCAACTCAACTCATAGAATATAGAAGAAGGAAATTGATACATTTAGGACCAATTCATTATCTCTGCATTATCTCTAAATCAATCAATTGGGGTTGTTGTTCTGCCAAAAAGCGATTAGTCAGGCGACTCCACACACAAAACAAATACAAGAAAAGAATAGGTCCTAGATCTATGTGACTGTTGAAGTTTTTAGACAGAATCATGTCATGATTCTCACTTCATAAATTGACCGGATTCGATATACCAACGCAAAAATATATCACTAACTCTTTAATCATGGACAGGAAAAGAGGAAAAAGGTCATATGTAATCCATCCACGAAGATTAATGAAGGAAGATGAGTATTTTATCCGAGATTTTACAAATACTGATTAGATCTATTGGAATGAATTATTGTTTTTTATTGTTTTTATTTTCCTGTCCCTATGTATTTACATGAACATGTGGTAATACTTTTGGACCAACCAACCGGCCAGTCTATAAACAAGTACTAATGAGGAAATGAAAACTATACTAAACTAAAATAGAATGTATTAGGGCTATACGGACTCGAACCGTAGACCTTCTCGGTAAAACAGATCAAACTGATTATTATCGAAATGATTCGAACTGTTTCAAAGACCCAACATGCATTTTGTTGCATTGGGCTCTTTCATAAACTGATGTAAAGATCAGTTAGTCCACCATATTTTTCTTTACAGGAAAATAATGAGATGGTTCCATGTGCTCTGATTCATCATTTGTATTCTGATCTAGGAGCAATACCAAAGTGTTTCAAAGAAGGGTTACCTTGACTTAGGTCTGCCTTCGGCCTAGATCAAACTAAGTTAGATGGAGTCTCTATCGCTACGCTGCAAGAGTCGAATATGAGACTTCATACACCTTAAAGTTCATAGGACGAAAAAAGGTTATTTTGAGGCCCTTATACTCATTATGCCTAGCATTGAATGGACTGGGTATTTACCTTATCAACTATCAAATCAATGGCGGGTTCTATTTGATTTGGCACCTGAATTCGCACCTGAATCGGACCGAACCCAATATTTGTCAGGCTATTGTTCTCTTGTTCCCTCGAATCTATGGAGTAAGACATCGATTTGTCAATAAGATCAATTATGTTTATTGCATAATGGGCTCCCCTGAAAAGCATTAGCGCACGTGTAAACGAGGTGCTCTACCTAACTGAGCTATAGCCCTTGTCATAGATATATTAACATATGGATAATTTCTTGTCAAGATGGATATTCCATAATCCCACATGATAGCTCTCTGATCCGTCTACTGTTAACAGATTGGTATTGCTTAGAAATAATATTCCACTTATAATCCTATAAGTGATGGGTCCTTTTTTTAGTGATAAATAACCTACTTAACTCAGTGGTTAGAGTATTGCTTTCATACGGCGGGAGTCATTGGTTCAAATCCAATAGTAGGTAGAACTTATTAGATACCGAAGTCAATTGAGTGATATCTAATAAGTTTTTCTACCCATTTTCTTTTTTTTCGTTATATCAGATTAGACTTGATTGTGTTCAATTGGCAGAATCAAAATGTGGTGTATAATAATACAGTACAGTTCTAAAGAACTTCTTTTGATTATTTTGATGTATTGACTTGACTAGGAGGAAATAGCATTTACAGCCTCTACTCGTGTCCTAGCTCGTCTGAGAGCTAGATTCGCTTCAATTGCTTGTCTCTTACCCTCAGCTCTACTCAAGTTAGCTTCAGCTATTTCAAGAGCTTGCTGAGCTTCTTGCGGATCAATGTCAGTACTCATCTCCGCATCATTTCCTAAAATGGTGATCTCATTATTACCTATTCTAGCGAAACCACCCATCAGAGCCACCGTTAACCATTGGTCGTTGAGGCGTATTCTCAAAAGACCTATATCTACAGCCGTGGCAATAGGGGCGTGGTTTGGTAATACGCCAATTTGGCCACTATTAGTAGATAAAATGATTTCTTTCACTTCTGAATCCCAAATAATTCGATTAGGAGTCAGTACACAAAGATTTAAGGTCATTTCTTCAATTTGCTCTCCACTTCTAAGTTCATAGCTTTCGCGGTAGCTTCATCGATGTTACCCACCAAATAAAAGGCCTGCTCGGGAAGACCGTCTAATTCTCCGGAAAGGATCAATTGAAACCCCCTAATTGTTTCTGCAAGACCAACATATTTCCCTGGAGAACCAGTAAATACTTCTGCCACGAAGAAGGGTTGTGATAAGAAACGCTCAATTTTTCGTG